TTAGTAAAACCGAAGTTAGCAAGGGTACTACTGTAAAAAAATTGAAACCTCGAGCTCTGGGGCGAGGTTACCCAATAAAAAGAACTGCTTGCCATATAAGAATTGTGTTGCAAGATACCTCTTGGTATGAGTATGACGAAACTGAAGAATATCTCTTATGCTTAAAAAAGATAAGATGAATGAAAAAAAAAAGAAGCACGAAGATATAACGTATTATTCTATAGTATAATAATGGGGGATTATGGGACAAAAAATAAATCCACTCGGTTTCAGACTTGGTACAACCCAAAGTCATCATTCTGTTTGGTTTGCACACTCAAAGAATTATTCCATAGGTCTGCAAGAAGATCAAAAAATACGACATTCTATCAAAAATTATATACAAAAAAATCTGAGAATATCCTATGGTATCGAGGGAATTGCACGCATAGAAATTCGAAAAAGAATTGATCTGATTCAAGTCATAATCTATATGGGATTCCCAAAGTTATTACTAGACGGTGGAACCCGAAGAGTTGAAGAATTGCAGAGGAATATACAAAAAGAACTGAACTGTTTGAACCAAAAACTCAACATTATGGTGACAAGAATTCTAAGCCCTTATGGACAACCTAATATTCTTGGAGAATTTATAGCGGGACAATTAAAGAATCGAGTTTCCTTTCGAAAAGCAATGAAAAAAGCAATTGAATTAACTGAACAGGCTGAGATAAAAGGAATTCAAATCCAAATTGCAGGACGCCTCGATGGAAAAGAAATAGCACGTGTCGAATGGATCAGAGAAGGTAGGGTTCCTCTCCAAACCATTCGGGCGAAAATAGATTATTGTTTCTATACAGTCCGAACGATCTATGGCGTATTAGGCCTAAAAATTTGGATATTTGTAGAGGATTAATAAGGATTAATAAGAATATGTTACTTGTCTTTCTTCTTGATGCGATATCCATTGCAAAAAAAAAAATAAAAAACAACAAACTCTTTTCTGTCATTCTTTTTTTTTTTCTGAATTTTGATTTTTTTACTGACAATTCTTAATTTCTATTAATTTCTATAGGATTGCATAAAAAAAATGATTAATCATTTTATATTTATAGAATTGCTATGCTTAGTGTGTGACTCGTTGGTTTTTTTGAGAAGATAGGATTAAAAAAAGGAACCAACCTTTACTATTAACTCATTATTATAGAACAAATAACCAACTCATCGCTTTGCATTATCTGGATACAAAAAAACAGTCAAAATACGATATATTGATCATATACTTGTAGCAACTGAAAATTTCTTGGATTGCATAGAAAAGAAAACCATTTATAGAAAATAAAGTATACAGATAAAAGGAAGGTTGATAGAAAGCTCGAAAAAATTTGAAAAATAGAATATATGATTCGAATATGTAAGGTTTATAAGTCTTCTCAGAAAAACAAAAAAAGAAAATAAGTCAATGTGATAAAGCATCAATACGGATTTATGGGCGAATTCATTCGTTCAGATAAAAATAATCAAAAGCCCCGAGCCAATAAAGACTGAGAAGATTGACTCAAGAAAAAATCTTCGATGGGGGCTCCGTTGTAGAATTCAAACCTAACCATGAATTCAGAAGCAATGGGAACGAAAGAACCCATGAATACGGGGGATTCCATTGAAAAAAGAATCTTAATAATTGATTGGGTGGGATGGCGAAACGAACCAGGAACCAATTCATTTATTCTATAAAGGCATGAACGAATCCTACAACTAAAATAGATTTGAAAAAGTCAATATTCGCCCGTGAAGTTTTTTAGTAGATTATTGCTATTCCGATTCTTTTTTTTTTATTAAAAAAAAAAAAAAACATCAAAGCAAAAAGAAATAACAAAAATACATTCTTCATAAAGAAAATTGTTTTAAATGTTTCTAAACCCAAACAAGATATCAAAATTTCGAATTTAAACTAGATTAATTCAAATCTTAACAAATCCATGATTCAGTATATTTTACGAAAATTTGAAAATTGGAATCTTTTAATCACGAGGAGCCGGATGAGGCGAAACTCTCATGTCCGTTTCTGTAGTAGAGAGGGTATTGAGAAAGAACCATCCACTATAACCCAAAAAGAACCAGATTTCGTAAACAACATAGAGGAAGAATGAAAGGGATATCTTCTCGCGGAAGCGGTATTTCTTTCGGTAAATATGCCCTTCAGGCACTTGAGCCCGCTTGGATTACATCTAGACAAATAGAAGCCGGTCGGCGTTCAATGACACGAAATGTGCGCCGTGGTGGAAAAATATGGGTATGTATATTTCCGGACAAACCTGTTACATTAAGACCTACAGAAACACGTATGGGTTCGGGGAAGGGATCCCCCGAATATTGGGTAGCTGTCGTTAAACCAGGTAGAATACTTTATGAAATGGGTGAAGTTGGAGAAAATATAGCCAGAAAGGCTATTTCAATAGCGGCGTCTAAAATGCCTATACGAACTCAATTTATTATGTCAGGTTAGACAGGTATAACCAACGGAAAAAAGTCTTAGAGATAACAAAAGAATTGTAGCTTTCTTTTATTTGAACAAGAATATTTCTTTTTTTTTTTTTACTTCAACTTTCTTTTTGCATTGAAAGACCAGATTCAAAAATGATATGATTCAAGCTCAAACCCATTTGAATGTCGCGGATAACAGCGGGGCTCGAGAATTGATGTGTATTCGAATCATAGGGGCTAGTACTCGCCAATATGCTCATATTGGCGACATTATTGTCGCTGTGATCAAGGATGCATTACCAAACACATCTCTAGAAAGATCAGAAGTGATCAGAGCTGTAATTGTTCGTACTTGTAAAGAACTTAAACGCGACAACGGCATGATAATACGATATGATGACAATGCAGCAGTTATTATTGATCAAGAAGGAAATCCAAAAGGAACTCGAGTTTTCGGCGCGATTGCCCGAGAATTGAGACAGTTAAATTTCACTAAAATAATTTCATTATCACCTGAAGTATTATAGTATCACATCCGAATCCGACTTAATAGAGTTGAGCCCTACTCGTCTCTTTAGTTATTGAATGAAATCAATAACTTTTTGTTAGTAAAATATAGTAAAAAAAAAATTTATCTGACGAGTATCTCTTTATTTATTTCAAATATTTGAAAATTCAATAAACTAATTTAAAGTATTTTATTGTTAATAATATAACTATCATTATATATTATTAATTTTTTAATTATAATATGAAAATAATATTCTAAATATTAAAATAATATTTAGAATTAAATTAAACATTTTTTTAGGCATTCTTATTGTTATTGAGTTATTGAATGTTTTTTTATTACATAAAAAGGAAAACAAAAAGCATGTTGATTAGATCAAAAACGTGGAGAATTCAAATTTCTCATGGGTAAAGACGCTATTGCTGACGTAATAACCTCTATACGAAATGCTGACATGAATCGAAAAGGGATGATTCAAATAGAATCTACTAACATCACGGAAAACATTGTTAAACTGCTTTTCCGAGAAGGTTTTCTTGAAAACGTGAGAAAACATCAGGAAAACAACAAATATTTTTTTGTTGTAACCCTACGACATAGAAGGAATAGAAAAGGAATATATCCAACTATTTTGAATTTAAAACGGATCAGTAGCCCTGGTCTACGAATCTATTCTAACTATCAACGAATTCCTAGAATTTTAGGGGGGATGGGAATTGTAATTCTTTCTACTTCTCAAGGGATAATGACAGACCGAGAGGCTCGAATGGAAGGAATTGGCGGAGAAATTTTGTGTTATATATGGTAACCCTTCTGATATCTGAATTGTCGCCAGAATTGACTATTTTTCAAAAGAAAAAAAGACGAGTTAATTCCTCTTAACTTATTTGATACTTCGAAAGGTTTTAACTAAAACGAAAAGAACAAAAAATGGATTCCTAATTCATAATAACAAAGATTCGAATGATTAGGATTAGGTGCTTTTTTTTTAACCATCAGAATTTCTTTGAGGAGAATACAATTCGAGGTTGGGGTTTCAAATTTCAAGAAATTTATTTTCTTCCACTAAGTATACTCAGAATTCAGTTTAGGAATGACAACTATGAAAATAAGAGCCTCCGTTCGTAAAATTTGTGAGAAATGCCGATTGATCCGTAGGAGAGGACGAATTATAGTAATTTGTTCTAATCCGAGACATAAACAAAGACAAGGATAATCTTTTGAAAAAAGACTCTATAACAGATAAACCAATACAAAAATAGGATCTGTTTTGACATGAAATGGATATATCCATATATGTAGAATTTCTCGTTATAAGATGATAAACTAAAGTATGGCAAAATCTATACCAAGAACTGGTTCCCAGAGGAATGCCCGGATTGGGTCACGTAAGAATATATATCGAATACCAAAGGGTGTTATTCATGTTCAAGCAAGTTTCAACAATACCATTGTGACTATTACAGATGTCCGAGGTCGGGTAATCTCGTGGGCCTCCGCCGGTACTTGTGGATTCAAAGGTACAAGAAGAGGGACTCCATTTGCTGCTCAAACGGCAGCAGGAAAGGCTATTCGTACAGTCATAGATCAAGGGATGCAACGAGCAGAAGTGATGATCAAAGGTCCCGGTCTCGGTAGGGATGCAGCATTACGCGCTATTCGAAGAAGTGGTATACTATTAAGTTTCGTACGTGATGTAACCCCTATGCCCCATAATGGATGTAGGCCCCCTAAGAAAAGACGTGTATAAAAAAAAAAAAAAAATGAAATAGATTTCAAGAGAAATAAACAATTCACTGATCGGATCAAAGAATATTAATATGGTTCGAGAGAAAGTAAGAGTATCTACTCGGACACTAGGGTGGAAGTGTGTTGAATCAAGAGCAGATAGTAAGCGTCTTTATTATGGGCGCTTTATTCTGTCTCCACTTAAGAAAGGACAAGCCGATACAATAGGCATTGCAATACGACGAGCTTTGCTTGGGGAAATTGAAGGAACATGTATCACCCGAGCAAAATTTGAAAA